TGATCTATCAGGTTCAGGATTGCTTTATGATAATGGTATGAATCCATTTTTTTCTATTTACTCAAAAGCAAGACTTCAACAATCATTTAGCCAAAACCATGCAACTGTTCGTACGTTGTTGAATAGAACGAAGGAATGCCAACCTTTTCTCATTTTGTCATCAGCCAACTGTTTTCGAATGGGTCCATTCAAGGGTCTAAAATATTACAAGGAACCCGGTCCTATAATTCCAATTAGGAATTTGTCGGGCCCTTTTGGAACAGCCCTTCAAATTGTTAATTTTTGTTCATTTTACCGTTTAATAACTAATAATCAGATCTTGGTAACTAACTATTTGCAACTTGACAATTTAAAACAAACTTTTCGAGTAATGAAATATTATTTAATCGATGAAAATAGGAAGATTTATAATCCCGATCCAGTAAGTAGCATTATTTTGAATCCGTTCAAATTGAATTGGTATTGTCTTCATCACAATCACAACGAAGAGACCTCCACAAAAATAAGTCTTGGACAATTTCTTTGTGAAAATGTATGTGTAGCCAAAAATAAGCCACACTTAAAGGCGGGTCAAGTTCTAATTGTTCAAGTTGACTCTGTAGTAATAAGAACAGCAAAGCCCTATTTGTCCACCCCAGGAGCAACTGTTCATGGCCATTATGGGGAAATCGTTTATGAAGGAGATACATTAGTTACATTTATATATGAAAAATCGAGGTCTGGTGATATAACGCAGGGCCTTCCAAAAGTAGAACAAGTCTTAGAAGTTCGTTCGCTTGAGTCAATATCGATGAATCTAGAAAAGCGGATTGGTGCTTGGAATGAGCGTATAACAGGACTTCTTGGACTTCCGTGGGGATTCTTGGTTGGCGCTGAGCTAACTATAGTGCAAAGTCGTATCTCTTTGGTTAATAAGATTCAAAAGGTTTATCGATCCCAAGGGGTACATATCCATAATAGACATATAGAAATTATTGTACGTCAAATAACATCAAAAGTCTTGGTTTCGGAAGATGGAATGTCTAATGTTTTTTTACCGGGAGAGCTAGTTGGATTGTTGCGGGCGGAACGAACAGGGCGTGCTTTGGAAGAAGCGATCTCTTACCGAGCTGTCTTGTTGGGAATAACGAGAGCTTCTTTGAATACTCAAAGTTTTATATCCGAAGCGAGTTTTCAAGAAACTGCTCGGGTTTTAGCAAAAGCGGCTCTCCGGGGCCGTATCGATTGGTTGAAAGGTCTAAAAGAAAACGTGGTTCTGGGGGGAATGATACCTGTTGGTACCGGATTCAAAGGATTAGGACATCGTTCAAGGCAACATAAGAACATTCCTTTGAAAAATAAAAAGAAGAATCGATTCGAGGAGGAAATGCACGAAATTTTGTTTTACCACAGAGATTCTCTGTAGTAAAACAAAATTTCAATGATACACCAAAACTCTAGTTTAGCTAATTTCAGAACGGATTCCTCCTATTTTATTTATCTGTTATGGGTCTTTTCCTTTTTTTTATAAAGAATATAAAGGAATTAATGGTTTGAATTGTGTATCAATGGCCAATTAGCCGCTGAAGAGAAGGTTCCGTCGGAACAATTTTTTATTTCGGGATACCTCATCTCTTAAAAAAAAGAAAAAGTGTAAGGAGAAATGACAAGAAGATATTGGAACATTAATTTGGAAGAGATGATGGAAGCGGGAGTTCATTTTGGCCATGGTACTAGGAAATGGAATCCTAGAATGTCACCCTATATCTCTGCAAAGCGTAAAGGTATTCATATTACAAATCTTACTAGAACTGCTCGTTTTTTATCAGAAGCTTGTGATTTACTTTTTGATGCCGCTAGTAAAGGAAAACAATTTTTAATTGTTGGGACAAAAAATAAAGCAGCGGATTCAGTAGCATGGGCTGCAATAAGGGCTCGGTGTCATTATGTTAATAAAAAATGGCTTGGGGGTATGTTAACGAATTGGTCCACCACAGAAACGAGACTTCATACGTTCAGAGACTTAAGAATGGAACAAAAGGCGGGAAGACTTGCATGTCTTCCGAAGAGAGATGCAGCCGTGTTGAAAAGACAATTATCCCACTTGCAAACATATCTGGGTGGGATTAAATATATGACAGGGTTACCGGATATTGTAATCATCGTTGATCAGCAAGAAGAATATACAGCCCTTCGAGAATGTATTACTTTGGGAATTCCAACGATTTGTTTAATCGATACAAATTGTGACCCCGATCTTGCAGATATTTCAATTCCCGCGAACGATGACGCTATAGCTTCAATCCGATTAATTCTCACCAAATTAGTAGTCGCAATTTGTGAAGGTCGTTCTAGCTATATAAGAAATCATTGATTCATAATAAAAACATGACTTGAGTGAACTCTATAATTGAATTCGAATTAAATAGAGTAGACTTGGTTAGGATTACTGAATATAAAAAAAGATATAAAAATCGATGAGGGTATGGTGTAATAAGTCGGTATTATATACGATTGAAGTAGACAAGTCGAGAAAACAATGGTTGAATCAAAATAATATTTTTTTAAGGTTATATTTATGTCAGAGGACAATATGAATGTTCTATCATGTTCAATCAATACACTAAAGGGATTTTATGATCTATCCGGTGTAGAAGTCGGCCAACATTTCTATTGGCAAATAGGAGGTTTCCAAGTCCATGGCCAAGTACTTATTACTTCTTGGGTTGTAATTGCTATCTTATTAAGCTCAGCCACCATAGCTGTTCAGAACCCACAAACTATTCCGACTGGCGGTCAGAATTTCTTTGAATATGTCCTTGAATTCATTCGCGACGTGAGCAAAACTCAGATTGGAGAAGAATATCGTCCTTGGGTTCCCTTTATTGGAACTATGTTTCTATTTATTTTTGTTTCTAATTGGTCAGGGGCTCTTTTACCTTGGAAAATCATACAGTTACCTCATGGAGAGTTAGCCGCACCTACGAATGATATAAATACGACTGTAGCTTTAGCTTTACTCACATCAATAGCATATTTCTATGCGGGTCTTGCAAAAAAGGGGTTGGGTTATTTTAGTAAATACATTCAACCAACTCCAATTCTTTTACCCATTAACATCTTAGAAGATTTCACAAAACCTCTATCCCTTAGTTTTCGACTTTTCGGAAATATATTAGCCGATGAATTAGTCGTTGTTGTTCTTGTTTCTTTAGTACCTTTAGTAGTTCCTATACCTGTCATGTTTCTTGGATTATTTACAAGCGGCATTCAGGCTCTTATTTTTGCAACTTTAGCCGCAGCTTATATAGGCGAATCCATGGAGGGTCACCATTAATTCAGTTTCGAAAGAGTCGTTTTTCTTAGATAAAGTCAATATATGTTTCAAGAGAATCTACTTAGGGAACATACAAGTATGTTCTATAGTAATAGAAAGTAATAGAAACGGGATATGCCTGGGGGGTGCTTAGTATAGAAAGGCCGAACTAGGTATATGGAATCGAATGGCTAAAAGATTCTAGAATCCAAGTGAATTTAAAACGGAATACTGGGTTTACGTTATGGAAGAAAGACATGTATATTGGATATTGACTAGTTAGATATGAACTAGTATTAAGCCCTACTTTAACTTTAATTCATATTAATTAATAGAGAAGTCTTTTTTTATGCTTTTTCGTTTTTTTATTTATGAGAATGAATAAAAAAAATCAAGAAAGAATTCAAAGAATGGTTAGAAATAAGTAAATGAGAAATTCAAGTTGTATAGATTCAGGAAAGACTCAAAAAATAGGAACTAAAAAGGAGAAAGCCTTTCTGATGATCTGATGGAATATTATTATTGCAATTCAGAGTTCTTACTTACTTCGACTGGCTGAATCTTAGTCGATGGAATAATTAAGTCATAATTTTTTCGTTGATTGTATCATTAACCATTTCTTTTTTTTTGCGAGGAACTTATCATGAATCCACTTATTTCTGCCGCTTCCGTTATTGCTGCTGGATTGGCTGTAGGACTTGCTTCTATTGGACCGGGAGTTGGTCAAGGTACTGCTGCAGGCCAAGCTGTAGAAGGTATTGCTAGACAGCCCGAAGCAGAGGGTAAAATACGAGGTACTTTATTGCTTAGTTTGGCTTTTATGGAAGCTTTAACAATTTATGGGTTGGTTGTAGCATTAGCTCTTTTATTTGCGAATCCTTTCGTTTAATCCTAATACGAAAAATACGTATTTTTTCTTTGGACTTGACGCTTGCCTTTTCGCATTATACCAAGATTACGCTATTCGGTGAGAAAAGCCGGGGGGACGGGCTGATTTGAGGATGAGGAATTTAATTTGTGTTACCGACTCGTTCCCTTCCCCCTCTTAGTCCAATGAAAGCTCTTTAGGAAATGGTGCAACAAACGAGGTATTTCGCAATTTACGCGAAAACCCCGTACCTAATTCTATTCGAATAAGTCTTATTCTTAATTAGATAGAATGAAAAATCTCAATCGAAAATACATTGTGAAATGGAATAAATTTTCAATCTATTTTCGATTGATAAATAGGAAATAGGTCAAGTAATACAACAAAAATTATGTTCTTTTAGTCTATCTATAAGAGGAGATCCTATGAAAAATGTAACCGATTCTTTCGTTTCCCCGGGTCACTGGCCATCTGCCGGGAGTTTCGGATTTAATACCGATATTTTAGCAACAAATCCAATAAATCTAAGTGTAGTGATTGGTGTATTGATCTTTTTTGGAAAGGGAGTGTGTGCGAGTTGTTTATTTCAAGACTAGACTGGATTCAACCAGCTGCACCGCTTTTCAGTATAACTAGTAAAGAAAGGTGCATGATCTCGCGAATGACTTCTGAATAAATTAATAAATCATATGGAAGAACCATAGCATTTCGTGATTCGTTGGTAAATATACTTTGATTCTCCAGCAACCAATAATGTGGAACTATTAACATGGTTAAAGCTAAATCGTTTGAAGTTCCGCTACAGCATGGTACTCTTTCTACCACTATGTTAATACG